ATTAATTCTATATATTCATATATATATTAATATTTTTTATTAACTCTATTAATATTTACGATTAATTATTATTATATCAATAGAAAAATAGAAAAAATAAATATTTATAGAAAATAAATAGAGAAATCCATTTTTTAAAATAGAAAAGAAATTGGTCTAGAATTTAGAGAAATATTCTCTATTCTATATAAAGAAAAATCTATATGATAATTATATACTTATTAGAATTCTTAGAATTCTCTATTTTCTATTTATATACTCTATTTTTTATATACTCTATTTCTAGAATTTCTTATATTCTATATAATTTGGAATATTCCAAATTATATAAAACATTTGATTTAGAATATAAGATTTTCTCTTTCTATCTAATCTATTTTTTATTTTTATCTCTAATTACTAATAAATTCTAATTAATAGATTCATTTAGAATTCTCATTTCGAATTCGAATATAATAATTAAAATAATTATTAATTTTTTTATCACATTAGTCTTCATTTCACAGTTAATTACATTTACAAATTGCAAAAAAGTTTGACCCCTCCCTCGAATTTTTTGTTTTATTTATTTGTATTTTGCATTTGGGGAATTTAGACTTATATTCAATTTGAATATCTTTCGTAACTCGAAAGAGTTCAGGGTAGGGGTCATTTTCATTTTTGTATCTAGAACAAAAAGGTTCAAGAAATGAGAGAATTAAGGATACCTATCAGGAAGACTAATCCAATCCATAATGATGTACCGGAAAATACAACATTTTTGTTACTCGACCAACCATCAGGAGAAGAAAAAACAACGGGTACACTAATCAGTAAGATTGATGAAGTAGCAATTAATGCAAAAACAGCCAGTTGAAAAGCAATAGTCATGTTTCTAATCCTCCAAGCTACCAACAAAAGAACTATACCATTTAATCCCTCTATTAACCAAAAAAATTGTAAAAAAAAAAAATGCATCATGGGGGGATTGTGCCATGAATTCATCGATTCTATATGACTTATTACTACTCCTTTCCATTTTGTTTATTTGAACATGGCGTCGAGAATAGTTTTATACTTCACAAATAGTCGTACTAGATCCGGCACCCATCTATATATTACAGATATATAATCGACTCCCACCTACTTTCTTTCTATAATACAGTGATGGTATCAACAATACAGTGATGGTATCAACTCCTATGGCCATTTCTATTCGGCAAAAAAAAAATAGTAAAATAGAAATTCTATTTCGGAGAGATGGCCGAGTGGTTGATAGCTCCGGTCTTGAAAACCGGTATAGTTCGCAAAGAACTATCGAGGGTTCGAATCCCTCTCTCTCCTTTTCTCGATGAAAAAATTTATGTGTTTAATGAAAATGGCTCGGCTAGGTGGGATAGCCGAGCCAGAAAAAAAAGAGATTAGATTTAAATGAGTTGAAAAGACAGGAAAAAAGAATCCTTTTTTTTTAAGTAGGACTTAATCTAACCAATCCATTCCATATTATTAGAGAATCAAATCGATTCCCACTTTAAGTATTGGATCGCGTGTCTCAATTAATTAAGAGGAGTCATGGAGAGAACGGGTTCAAAATCACGATCAATTCCTTTTTCAAATCCTGCTGCAGCTGCACGAGCCCTCCCCGCGTGCCATAAATGACCTACGAATAGGAAGAAACCTAGAACAAAATGAGAGGTAGCTAACCAACTTCTAGGAGAGACATAATTGACTGCATTGATCTCGGTAGCTACGCCACCTACAGAATTTAATGAACCTAAAGGCGCATGGGTCATATATTCCGCAGAACGGCGTTCTTGCCAAGGTTGGATGTCTTTTTTCAACCTACTCAAGTCCAAACCGTTTGGACCTCTTAGAGGTTCTAACCAAGGAGCACGCAGATCCCAAAAACGCATAGTTTCTCCTCCAAAAATAACTTCTCCGGTAGGCGAACGCATTAAATATTTACCTAACCCAGTAGGTCCTTGAGCGGATCCCACGTTAGCCCCAAGACGTTGATCTCTAACTAGAAAAGTAAAAGCTTGAGCTTGAGAAGCTTCGGGGCCAGTAGGTCCGTAAAACTCACTAGGATAAGCGGTATTATTGAACCAGACAAAGCAACAAGCAATGAAACCAAAAACGGATAAAGCGCCTAAACTATAAGATAAGTAAGCCTCTCCAGACCATACAAGTGCACGGCGAGCCCAGGCAAAGGGTTTGGTTAAGATATGCCAGATTCCACCAAGTATACAAATGGAACCTAACCATACATGCCCCCCAATTATATCTTCCAAATCGTCCACACTAACAATCCATCCTTCTCCTCCAAAGGGAGATTTTAGTAAATAACCAAAAATAACACTTGGGCTAAGGGTCAAGTTGGTAATTTTTCTTACACCCCCCCCCCCCGGAGCCCAGGTATCGTATACGCCCCCAAAATAAAGAGCTTTGAATACTAGAAGAAAAGCACCTATACCTAGCAAGATTAAATGAATACCTAAAATTGTTGTCATTTTATTTCTAT